CTTCATGAAGTGCTTCTTTAGGAGTTAAACTTCCATTTGTCCATATTTCGAGAAAAAGTATCTCTTCTTTTTCACTCCCATTTCTATAAGACTGAATACTATAATTTGTATTTCGAACAGGCATGAATACAGCATCGATAGGAAAACTTCCTTCTTGAAAGTTATTGGGTGTTTTTATATGATATCCTCGATGTCTCTCGATTTGTAATTCAATACAAAAATAAATCGGTTCTGTTAGTATAGCTATATGTTGTGTATTATCAACGATTTCGACAGAAGGGGGTAAGACGAGGTCTTGAGCAGTTACATATCCCGGACCCTTGATACAAATCGACCCGTTTTGAATTCCATACAAATTTCCTCTCAATACAATTTCTTTCAAATTCATTAAAAGTTCATGTACCGTTTCTTGAATACCCACTATGGTAGAATATTCGTGGGGTATTTTTTCAGATTTTGCACGTGTGATAGATGTTCCTTCTATTTCTCCAAGCAAAGCTCTTCGCATTGCAATCCCTATTGTGTCGGCTTGACCTTTCATAAGTGGAGACAGAATAAAGCGTCCATAAAAAAGACGCTTACTGTCTGTTCTCGATTCAACACACTTCCACTGTAGTGTTCGAGTAGATACTTTGACTTTCTCTCGAACCATAGTAATAGGACTTGATCAAATCATTGAATTATTTATTTCTCTTGAAATCTCTTCAATGTTTATTTTTAGACGCGTCTTTTTTTAGGTGGCCTGCAGCCATTATGTGGCATAGGAGTTACATCTCGTACGAAACTTAACAGTATACCACTTCTACGAATAGCTCTTAATGCTGCATCTCGTCCGAGGCCAGGACCCTTTATCATGACTTCTGCTCGTTGCATCCCTTGATCCACTACTGCACGAATAGCGGTTCCTGCTGCAGTTTGGGCAGCAAACGGCGTCCCTCTTCGTGTACCCTTGAATCCACAAGTGCCGGCGGAGGACCAAGAAATAACCCGACCACGTACATCCGTCACAGTCACAATGGTATTGTTGAAACTTGCTTGAACATGAATAACTCCTTTTGGTATTCTACGTGTATTCTTACGTGAGCCAATACGTACATTCCTACGAGAACTGGTTTTTGTTATAGTTTTGGCCATATTTTATTATCTCATAAATATAAGTCAAAGATATATGGATATCTACATTTCATGTCAAAATAGATCCTTTTTTTTTATACATCGGGTCTTTAGAAACCTCTTTTTTATTTATTTATTTTAAATTTCATTTATATTTATTAACTTTTCGAAAGATTATCCCTGTCTTTGTTTATGTCTAGGGTTGGAACAAATTACCATAATTCGTCCTCGTCTACGGATCAGTCGACATTTTTCACAAATTTTACGAACAGAGGCTCTTATTTTCATCGTTGTCATTCCTAAACTGAATTCCGAATATACTTATTGGAAGAAACTAAATTTCTTTCAATTTTAACCCTAGCGATCTCTATAAAAGGAATGTTGAAGTTGAAAAAACTACCTAATAATTCTAATCTTTGTTGCGGAGTCTATAAATTATACGTCCTCTAGTGGAATCATAACGACTTACTTCAATTTTGACTCTATCCCCCGGTAGTATACGTATAAAACTGCGCCGGATCCTTCCGGAAATATAACCTAGAATGAAATCTTCATTATCTAAACGAACCCGAAACATACCATTTGGAAGTGATTCAGTAATTAAACCTTCATGAATCCATTTTTGTTCTTTCATTCCATGCAAAACCTCCTTAACTTAAAGTATCAACTAATTAATGTAGGAGGAGTGAGATTAAAAAACCGTCCTTTCTCTTTTTCTTTTTTGTTTTTCACAAAACAAAAAAGAAGTTTCGAAAAAAATTCGGATATCAGAAAGATTACCATATATAACACAAAATTTCTCCTCCGATTCCTTCTAGTCGAGCCTCTCGGTCTGTCATTATACCTCGAGAAGTAGACAGTATTACAATCCCCATTCCGCCTAAAATTCTAGGAATTTGTTGATAGTTAGAATAGATTCGTAGACCCGGTCGACTTATTCGTTTTAAATTTAAACTAGTTCTATCGAGCCCTTTTCTATGTCGTAGGGTTAAAACCAAAAAATATTTGTCGCTTTCGCGATGTTTCCTGGCGTTTTCAATAAAACCTTCTCGTAAAAGTATTTTAATAATGTTTTTGGTGATATTAGTAAACGGTATTCGAATCGTTCCTTTTCTATTCATAGCAGCATTTCGTAGAGAGTTTATTATGTCAGCAAGAGTATCCCTACCCATGATAAACTAAAATTATTGTTGCCTCTCATTTTTTATATTGACATGCTCTTTGGTCTTTTTTTTTTTTAATATATGCGTCAGACACACAAAATTTACTAATTAATTTCATCTATTTCATAATCGGGTTCCTTCAAATTGTATACTATAACTATATCGCAGACTCTTCTTCTATCTTACTTCTATCTTATAATACCTCGGGTGCTAGTGAAACTATTTTAGTGAAATTTAACTGTCTCAATTCCCGGGTGATCGCACCAAAAATTCGAGTTCCTTTCGGATTTCCTTCTTGATCAATGACAACTGCAGCATTGTCATCATATCGTATTATCATGCCATTGTCGCGTTTGAATTCTTTACAAGTACGCACAATTACAGCTCTGATCACTTCTGATTTTTCTAGGGATGTATTTGGTAATGCTTCCTTGATCACAGCAACAATAACGTCACCAATTTCAGCATATCGTCGATTACTAGTTCCTATGATTCGAATACACATCAATTCTCGGGCCCCGCTGTTATCCGCCACATTCAAATGAGTCTGAGGTTGAATCATTTTTTTTTTTAATCTATTCTTGGAATACAGCCAAAAAGCGAAGTAAAAAAAAGAGATATTGTTTGTCAAAAAAAAAAAAAAAAATAAATAAATTTGCAATTTTTATTTTATCCCCAAAAGCCCTTTTCTTGGGTTCTTGGGTTTGGGTGGGTTCTACATTTCTATACCGAAATAATGAATTGAGTTCGTATAGGCATTTTTGAAGCCGCTATTGAAATAGCTTTTTGAGCTATATTTTCTCCTACTCCGTCCATTTCATAAAGTATTCTACCTGGTTTCACGACAACTACCCAATATTCAGGAGATCCTTTCCCCGAACCCATACGTGTTTCTGTAGGTCTTACCGTAACCGGTTTGTCTGGAAATAAACGTACCCATATTTTTCCACCGCGGCGGACATTTCGTGTCATTGCCCGCCGACCCGCTTCTATTTGTCTAGATGTAATCCACGCGGGTTCAAGTGCCTGAAGAGCATATCTACCGAAAGAAATATGATTACCTCGATAAGATATTCCTTTCATTCTTCCTCTATGTTGTTTACGGAATCTGGTTCTTTTGGGGTTATAGTTGATGATTTTTTCTCACTTTCACCTCTATTCCAGAACCGGACATGAGAGTTTCTTCTCATCCGGCTCCTTGCGAATAAAATAAAAGGATTAAAAAAAAGATATATTGATGAATAATATACCGAATCATGGGATCCTTTGAGATTTCATTCATCTAATCTCTTTCATCTAATCTCTTAGAAAATTTTCTATCTTATTTTGTTTTGCTATATAACTAAATAAGTTTCCTATATTATTTTCCTATATTATTTAGAAGGTAATAGATATTTATATAGAATATAGTTATATAATAGAGATAGGGACATTTTCTTATAATCAATCTTTATTTTGGCTTTTTCGATGTTCATTATCATATCAGATTTAGATCGATCAGAATTTGAAAAGAAAGATACAATAAAACCGAAAAACTTTCGCAGGCGAATATTTACTCATTCTTTAGTTGTTTTAGTTGTCGGACTAGTCATGAACTTTCCTTTCAGGATACACTGGATTGTTCTCCATCTGGTTTGCTTCGCCATCCCACCCAATGAATTCTACGCCTTCACAGGTTTCGTCGTTCCCATCGCTTCTCAATTAATGGTTAGGTTTTAATTCTACAATGGAGTCTCTAATTAAATTTGTTCTTGAGTCAATTTTCTCAGTCTTTATTGGCTCGGGACTCTTGATTTTTTTTCTTCTATGAATGGATTCGTTTAATTATGGATCAATCATTATTGATGCTTTTTTACACTGCCTTTTTTTTATTTTAGGATTTTATTAGATGACGCATAGACCTTACATGTTATATATTGGAATCATATATCATTTCATTGAGATTTATTTTCTCTCTTTATCTCATCTTTCCATTTATCTAGATACTTTTGTTTGTTTTACAATTTCTAATCAGTAATCAGATTTCTTTTTTTTTTTTAGATTTTAGAAAAGAAATATTTCAGTTGCTCCAATGATATCACCAATCTATTATATCTTGACTGGTTCTTTTGATCGAGATAATGTGAAGCGATGAGTTAGTTATTCGTTCTATACTTCTTAGTTTTACTTATTGATTCAATTATTATTATTTTAATATGGGCCGGTACCCTCTTTTTTTATTTGAACCCTAAAAATAAAAAACCAACGAGTCACACACTAAGCATGGCAATTATATCAAGATGAAATAAGATGAAATTCTCAATCGCATTTTTATTCAACCCTATAGAATAGAATTTCAAATTGCTAGAATTGCTCATTTTTTTTTTTATTCATTTTATTCAAGAGAAAACGACTTAAAAAGTTTGTTATTTTCTGTTCGGGGTTACAACATAAAAATCAAAACAAGTCAAGTAAAGGTTTATTATTCCTCGTCCCCAAATATCCAAATTTTGATTCCCAATACCCCATAAAGCGTTTGAGCAGTATAGGAACAATAATCTATTTTAGCTCGAATTGTTTGTAGAGGAACCCTACCTTCTCGGATCCATTCAACACGTGCAATTTCTTTTCCGTTGATACGCCCTGCAATTTGTACTTGAATTCCTTTTGTATTCGCCTGTTCAGCTAATTCAATAGCTTTTTTCATTGCTTTACGACATGAAACTCGGCTTTTTAATTGTCCGG